GCTAACGTAGCTTACAAAAAGCGTGACACTGAAGATGTTAAGACGGGCCCTAGAAAGCTCTGCATGCATAAAGGCATGGTCCTGACCTTACTATCCGCTATTACCCAACTTACACATGCAAGTATCCGCGCCACCGTGAGTCACGCCCTCAGTCCCCCGCCCGGGGATCAGGAGCGGGCATCAGGCACACTTTTAAGCTAAGCCCAGGACGCCCAGCCAAGCCACGCCCTCAAGGGAATTCAGCAGTGATAAACATTAAGCCATGAGTGAAAACTCGACTTAGTTAGGGCTAATAGGGCCGGTAAAACTCGTGCCAGCCACCGCGGTTAAACGAGAGGCCCTAGTTGATAGTATCACGGCGTAAAGGGTGGTTAAGGACTACAATTTAATAAAGCTAAACAGCCCTCCGGCCGTCATACGCTTCCAGGCGCTAGAGACCCATTATACGAAAGTAGCTTTAATAAACCCGACCCCACGAAAGCTGAGGGACAAACTGGGATTAGATACCCCACTATGCTCAGCCATAAACCCAGATATTTAACTACAACTACATATCCGCCCGGGTACTACGAGCATTAGCTTGAAACCCAAAGGACCTGACGGTGCCTCAGACCCCCCTAGAGGAGCCTGTTCTAGAACCGATAACCCCCGTTAAACCTCACCACTTCTGGCCGTCCCAGCCTATATACCACCGTCGCCAGCTTACCCTGTGAAGGAATCAAAAGTAAGCAAAATGGAAGAACCCCAGAACGTCAGGTCGAGGTGTAGCGCACGAAGTGGGAAGAAATGGGCTACATTTTCTTATGAAGAATACTACGGATGTATAACATGAAATAGTGCCTGAAGGAGGATTTAGTAGTAAAAGGGAAAAAGAGTGTCCTTTTGAACCCGGCTCTGAAGCGCGTACACACCGCCCGTCACTCTCCCCGTCAAAATGCAACATATATACTTAATGCCAAAGCACCGACAAGGGGAGGCAAGTCGTAACATGGTAAGTGTACCGGAAGGTGCACTTGGCTAAACCCAGGGTATGGCTGAGTAAGTTAAGCATCTCACTTACACCGAGAACACATCTATGCAAACTAGATTACCCTGAGCGAAACAGCTAGCTCTAACACCCAACGCCTGCAATATAATAGTAGACAACACCTAAATAGATAAACTAAATCATTCTTTTACCTAAGTATGGGAGACAGAAAAGGTTAAACCTGAAGCGATAGAAAAAGTACCGCAAGGGAAAGCTGAAAGAGAAGTGAAACAACCCATTAAAGCAATAAAAAACAAAGATTAAATCCTGTACCTTTTGCATCATGATTTAGCGAGCACCCACAAGCAAAGAGTCCTTTAGTTTGAGACCCCGAAACCAAGTGAGCTACCCCGAGACCGCCTACGCAAGGTAGGGCAAACCCGTCTCTGTGGCAAAAGAGTGGGAAGAACTCCGGGTAGAAGTGATAGACCTACCGAACTTGGTGATAGCTGGTTGCTTAAGAAATGGATAAAAGTTCAGCCCCGCCCTCCTCATGTCAAAATAAATTTTTACGACGACCAAGAGCAAGATACGGGAGTTAGTTGAAGGGGGTACAGCCCCTTTAACAAAGGACACAACCTTATCAGGAGAATAAAGATCATAGTCCCCAAGACTCCCCGTTTTAGTGGGCCCAAAAGCAGCCATCAAAACAGAAAGCGTTAAAGCTCAGACGGACAGCAATTTATTATACCGATAATTAAATCTTATTTCCCTAAAATTATTAAGCTACCCCATGCCCCCATGGAAGAAATTATGCTAAAATGAGTAACAAGAAGGCCCGCCCTTCTCCCAGCACAGGTGTAAGTCAGATTGGACAACCCACTGAGAATTAACGAGCCCAAACTAAGAGGGTAATGTGGCCAACATAAAGACCAGGAAGACCCCACAATCTACTTATCGTTAACCCCACACCGGAGTGCATCACAAGGGAAAGACTAAAAGAAGAGGAAGGAACTCGGCAAACACAAGCCTCGCCTGTTTACCAAAAACATCGCCTCCTGCAACTCTTTATGTATAGGAGGTCCAGCCTGCCCAGTGACTACGGGTTCAACGGCCGCGGTATTTTGACCGTGCAAAGGTAGCGCAATCACTTGTCTTTTAAATAAAGACCTGTATGAATGGCCAAACGAGGGCTTAACTGTCTCCCCCTTCAAGTCAGTGAAATTGATTTACCCGTGCAGAAGCGGGTATAATAGTACAAGACGAGAAGACCCTTTGGAGCTTAAGGTACAAAACCTACCCACGTTAAGCAACTTAATAAAAAGATAAGAACTTGGTGGAATATAGATTTTACCTTCGGTTGGGGCGACCACGGAGGAAAGACAAGCCTCCAAGAGGAAAGGACCGACACCCTAAAGCTGAGAGGGACACTTCTAAGCCGCAGAACATCTGACCAATAATGATCCAGCCTAAAGCTGATCAACGGACCAAGTTACCCTAGGGATAACAGCGCAATCCTCTCCCAGAGTTCATATCGACGAGGGGGTTTACGACCTCGATGTTGGATCAGGACATCCTAATGGTGCAGCCGCTATTAAGGGTTCGTTTGTTCAACGATTAAAGTCCTACGTGATCTGAGTTCAGACCGGAGTAATCCAGGTCAGTTTCTATCTGTAACGCTACTTTTCCCAGTACGAAAGGATCGGAAAAGAGGGGCCCATGCTTGAAGCACGCCCCACCCCTAATTAATGAAAACAAATAAAGTAAGTAAAGGGAGGGCCAAAGCCCAACGCCAAAATAAGGCTATATTGGGGTGGCAGAGCATGGTAAATTGCAAAAGGTCTAAGCCCTTTAAATCAGAGGTTCAAGTCCTCTTCCCAGTTATGCTAAACATCTTAATAACCCACCTAATTAACCCTCTAACCTACATCGTCCCCGTCCTGCTTGCAGTAGCCTTTTTAACCTTAGTTGAGCGAAAAGTCTTAGGATATATACAACTACGAAAGGGCCCCAACGTGGTTGGACCTTACGGATTACTTCAGCCTATCGCGGACGGAGTCAAGTTATTTATTAAAGAACCTGTACGTCCCTCTACATCATCACCATTTTTATTCTTAGCCGCTCCTGTCTTAGCACTCACTCTAGCCATAATACTATGAGCCCCCATACCCATGCCTTATCCAATCATTGACTTAAATCTAGGGATACTATTTATCCTCGCCCTCTCCAGTCTCGCAGTTTATTCTATTTTAGGCTCGGGGTGAGCATCTAACTCAAAATATGCACTTATTGGTGCCCTCCGAGCAGTAGCTCAAACAATCTCATATGAAGTTAGCCTAGGACTTATTCTTCTCTCACTTATTATCTTCTCCGGAGGGTATACGCTACAAACGTTTAATTCTGCCCAAGAAAGTATTTGACTACTGGTCCCAGCATGACCTCTAGCTGCAATATGATATATTTCGACCCTCGCAGAAACAAACCGAGCGCCATTTGACCTTACAGAAGGAGAATCAGAACTAGTATCGGGATTTAATGTGGAATATGCAGGGGGCCCCTTTGCCCTGTTTTTTCTCGCCGAATATGCAAATATCCTCCTAATAAATACTCTCTCAGCCGTACTTTTTTTAGGTTCCTCCCACCTTCCCTACGCCCCTGAACTTACAGCTATCACTTTAATAACTAAGGCCGCACTTCTTTCCATTATATTTTTATGGGTGCGGGCCTCATACCCCCGATTCCGGTATGATCAACTTATACACTTAGTCTGAAAAAACTTCTTACCCCTCACACTAGCTCTAGTACTATGACACATTGCCCTCCCCATCGCGTTTGGGGGACTCCCCCCTCAACTGTAACGCAGGAACCGTGCCCGAACGCCCAGGGACCACTTTGATGGAGTGGCTTATAGAGGTTAAAATCCCCTCGGTTCTTAGAGAGAAGGGGGTTGAACCCATGCTCAAGAGATCAAAACTCTTAGTGCTTCCTTTACACCACTCTCTAAGATGAAGTCAGCTAAATAAGCTTTCGGGCCCATACCCCGAGAATGATGGTTAAATATTCCTCCTTCATCAATGAACCCTTACGTACTATTAATTTTTCTTACCAGTCTGGGGCTTGGAACCACCTTAACTTTTGCAAGCTCACATTGACTGCTGGCCTGAATAGGTTTAGAAATTAACACCTTAGCTATTATCCCACTAATATCTCAGCATCATCACCCCCGGGCAGTCGAAGCCACTACAAAATACTTTTTGACCCAAGCCACAGCCGCAGCCGTAATTCTATTTGCAGCCACCGTAAATGCATGAACCCTAGGAACATGAGAAATCCCTAACATGTCAAACTCCACTGCCAACACAATGCTTATTATTGCCCTAGCACTAAAAATTGGACTAGCACCAATACACCTTTGAATGCCCGAAGTCCTTCAAGGACTAGACCTCCCCACAGGCCTCATTTTGTCAACATGACAAAAGCTTGCCCCACTGGCTCTTATTCTGCAAGCATCCCAGAATGTCAGCCCACTGTTATTAATAACCTTAGGATTGCTATCAACGCTCGTAGGCGGTTGGGGGGGCTTGAATCAAACCCAATTACGAAAAACTCTTGCCTACTCATCGATTGCCCACATAGGCTGAATAATTATTATTCTGCAGCACGCCCCCCAACTAACCCTAATGGCCCTTCTCACCTACATCTTACTCACATCCGCAGCATTTCTAACACTAAATACACTTGCCGCGACCAAAATTAATGCCCTGACCTCAACGTGATCGAAAAACCCCCCCCTCTCCGCCACCGCCGCCCTTGTCCTGTTATCACTGGCAGGCCTCCCCCCACTTACAGGATTCATTCCCAAATGACTGATTTTACAAGAATTAACCAAACAGGCCCTGCCAATAACTGCCACAATCATAGCCCTAGCCGCCCTCCTCAGCCTGTACTTTTATTTACGAATCTGTTACTCAATAACACTTACTGTGTCCCCTAACACTAATAACTCGAGCACCCCCTGACGAACCGCCACCACCCAGTCCTCACTACTGCTGGCGCTATCAACCTCAGCCGCACTGGCCCTGCTGCCTATCACCCCTGCCATCTTAACATTAACCACCTAGGAATTTAGGATAGCATCAGACCGAAGGCCTTCAAAGCCCTAAGCAGAAGTTAAAATCTTCTAATTCCTGTTAAGGCCTACAAGACTCTATCTTGCATTTTATGAGTGCAAATCAAATGTTTTTATTAAACTAAGGCCTCTCTAGATGGGAAGGCCTCGATCCTACAAAATCTTAGTTAACAGCTAAGCACTCAAGCCAGCGAGCATCCATCTACTTTTCCCGCCGTTAGCCGAGTAAGGCGGGAAAAGCCCCGGCAGGGTATTAGTCTGCATCTCTGGATTTGCAATCCGGCATGCTATTTTCACCACGGGGCTTGGTAGGAAGAGGGCTTAAACCTCTGTCCACGGAGCTACAATCCGCCGCCAGGCACTCGGCCACCCTACCTGTGGCAATTACACGTTGATTATTTTCTACAAACCACAAAGACATTGGTACCCTTTATCTTGTATTTGGTGCCTGAGCTGGAATAGTTGGGACCGCCCTAAGCCTTCTTATTCGGGCCGAACTGAGCCAGCCCGGCTCACTTCTTGGTGATGACCAAATTTATAATGTTATCGTCACCGCCCACGCCTTCGTAATAATTTTCTTTATAGTTATGCCAATCCTTATTGGGGGGTTTGGAAACTGACTTGTTCCATTAATAATCGGAGCACCTGATATGGCCTTCCCCCGAATAAATAACATAAGCTTTTGACTTCTCCCCCCATCCTTCCTTCTTCTACTTGCCTCCTCTGGAGTCGAAGCCGGGGCCGGAACCGGCTGAACAGTCTACCCCCCTCTTGCAGGTAACCTGGCCCACGCAGGCGCATCAGTAGACCTAACAATCTTTTCATTACACTTAGCAGGGGTATCCTCAATTTTAGGAGCAATTAATTTTATTACTACAATTATTAACATGAAGCCACCAGCCATCTCTCAGTACCAAACACCCTTATTTGTGTGGGCAGTACTTGTGACAGCTGTTCTTCTACTGTTGTCTTTACCAGTCTTAGCCGCTGGGATTACAATACTTCTTACGGACCGTAATCTAAACACTACATTCTTTGACCCGGCGGGAGGAGGGGACCCAATTCTATATCAACACCTGTTCTGATTCTTCGGGCACCCAGAGGTATATATTCTTATTCTACCCGGATTTGGGATTATTTCTCATGTTGTAGCATATTATGCAGGTAAAAAAGAACCTTTCGGCTACATGGGGATGGTCTGAGCTATAATAGCAATTGGCCTGTTAGGGTTTATCGTGTGGGCCCATCACATATTTACCGTAGGGATAGACGTAGACACTCGTGCCTACTTTACCTCAGCAACAATAATTATTGCCATCCCAACAGGAGTAAAAGTATTTAGCTGATTAGCCACCCTGCATGGCGGATCTATTAAATGAGAAACACCCCTACTATGAGCCTTAGGGTTCATTTTCCTCTTTACAGTGGGCGGCTTGACAGGAATTGTCCTAGCCAACTCATCATTAGATATTGTTTTACACGACACATATTATGTAGTTGCACACTTCCACTATGTCCTATCAATAGGGGCCGTTTTTGCTATTATAGCAGCATTTGTACACTGATTTCCACTATTTTCAGGCTACACCCTAAACGACACCTGAACAAAAATCCACTTTGGTGTAATATTTATTGGCGTCAATCTTACATTTTTCCCTCAGCACTTCCTAGGCCTGGCCGGAATGCCACGACGATACTCTGATTACCCCGATGCATACGCCCTATGAAATACAGTATCCTCTATCGGCTCGCTTATTTCTTTGGTAGCAGTAATCATATTTCTATTCATTTTATGAGAGGCCTTCACTGCTAAACGGGAAGTATCATCAGTAGAACTAACTATAACTAACGTAGAGTGGCTCCACGGCTGCCCCCCGCCCTACCACACATTTGAAGAGCCCGCATTTGTACAAATCCGATCAAATTAACGAGAAAGGAAGGAATTGAACCCCCATAGGCTGGTTTCAAGCCAACCGCATAACCACTCTGCCACTTTCTTTGAGGTATTAGTAAATAGATTACATCACTTTGTCAAGGTGAAATTACAAGTTAAACTCTTGTATATCTTTAACAACTTAATGGCACATCCCACACAACTAGGGTTCCAAGACGCGGCATCACCTGTTATAGAAGAACTTCTCCACTTTCATGATCATGCCTTAATAATTGTATTTTTAATTAGCACCCTGGTGCTTTACATTATTATCGCAATGGTTTCAACTAAACTTACTAATATGTATATTCTAGACTCCCAGGAAATTGAAATCGTGTGAACCATTCTACCAGCCGTCATTCTAATCCTAATTGCCCTTCCCTCCCTTCGAATTCTTTACCTCATAGACGAAATTAATGACCCCCACTTAACGATTAAAGCTATAGGCCATCAATGGTATTGAAGTTACGAATACACTGACTACGGAGACCTAGGCTTCGACTCGTACATAGTCCCAACCCAAGACCTTGTGCCGGGCCAATTTCGTCTATTAGAAGCAGATCACCGCATAGTCGTCCCTATAGAATCGCCCATTCGCATCCTAGTATCTGCAGAAGATGTCCTACACTCTTGAGCCGTCCCATCCTTGGGGGTAAAAATAGATGCTGTACCTGGCCGTCTAAACCAAACTGCCTTCATCGCCTCACGCCCCGGCGTGTTTTACGGGCAATGCTCTGAGATCTGCGGGGCCAACCACAGTTTTATGCCAATCGTAGTTGAAGCCGTCCCACTTGTACACTTTGAAAACTGATCCACATTAATGCTAGAAGACGCCTCACTAGAAAGCTAGTTACTGGATAAAGCGTTGGCCTTTTAAGCCAAAGTTTGGTGCCTGCCGACCACCTCTAGTGGAATGCCCCAACTGGACCCAAACCCCTGATTTACAATCCTAGTATTCTCCTGAATTATTTTTCTTTCTGTCCTCCCTGCCAAGATCCTAAAACATACTACACCTAATGAACTTGCACCGACAAATATACAAGAACACAAAACTGAGCCCTGAGACTGACCATGATAACAAGCTTTTTTGATCAATTTGCAAGCCCATCTTTCCTGGGTATTCCATTAATTTTTGTTGCAGTCACGCTACCATGAATCATATTTCCCGCTCCCCCCGCCCGATGAGTCAACAACCGCCTCATTACATTACAAACCTGATTTATTAACCGGTTTACAAATCAACTATTTACCCCATTAAATGTTGAAGGCCACAAATGAGCGTTACTCCTAGCCTCCCTTATAGTTTTTCTTTTGACTATTAATATACTTGGCCTTCTCCCCTACACCTTCACACCCACAACCCAACTATCACTCAATATAGGACTTGCCGTCCCCCTTTGACTAGCAACAGTCATTATTGGTATACGTAATCAACCAACAATTGCCCTCGGCCACCTTCTACCGGAAGGAACCCCAATTCCCTTAATTCCTGTACTAATTATTATCGAAACAATTAGCCTATTTATTCGACCATTAGCCCTCGGGGTCCGACTCACAGCGAATTTGACTGCAGGCCACCTCTTAATTCAACTTATTGCCACTGCTGTGTTTGTCCTCCTGCCTATTTTACCAACAGTAGCCATTTTTACAGCCACTATCCTTTTTCTTCTAACACTTCTAGAGGTAGCAGTAGCAATAATTCAAGCCTACGTATTTGTTTTGCTTCTCAGCCTATATCTGCAAGAAAACGTCTAATGGCCCACCAAGCACATGCATATCACATGGTTGATCCAAGCCCCTGACCACTAACCGGAGCTATCGGCGCGCTACTAACAACGTCCGGCCTAGCCATCTGGTTTCACTTCCACTCAGTAATCCTGATAACTCTTGGACTAATTTTATTAATTCTTACAATAACCCAATGATGGCGCGACATCATTCGGGAGGGAACCTTTCAAGGTCACCACACCCCGCCCGTACAAAAAGGACTCCGCTACGGAATAATCCTATTCATTACCTCTGAAGTATTTTTCTTTCTTGGATTCTTTTGAGCCTTTTACCACTCAAGTTTAGCGCCGACCCCTGAACTTGGGGGATGCTGACCCCCCACTGGAATCACCACACTAGACCCGTTTGAAGTCCCCCTGCTCAACACGGCCGTACTGCTAGCATCCGGGGTAACAGTTACGTGGGCCCATCACAGTATCATGGAAGGCGAACGTAAACAAGCCATTCAATCCCTCGCACTTACAATTATTTTAGGATTATATTTTACCGCCCTTCAAGCCATCGAGTACTATGAAGCGCCTTTTACTATCGCAGATGGGGTATACGGCTCTACATTCTTTGTCGCTACAGGATTTCATGGCCTACATGTAATTATCGGCTCAACCTTCCTTGCCGTGTGCCTCCTTCGCCAAATTCAGTATCATTTTACTTCTGAACACCACTTCGGCTTTGAAGCCGCTGCTTGGTACTGACACTTCGTAGACGTTGTTTGGCTCTTCCTGTACGTATCTATCTACTGATGAGGCTCTTATCTTTCTAGTATTAAGTTAGTACAAGTGGCTTCCAACCACTTAGTCTTGGTTAAACCCCAGGGAGAGATAATGAACTTAATTTCAACTATTATTATTACTACAATAACCCTTTCCTCAGCCTTAGCAATCCTGTCCTTCTGGCTCCCACAAATAACCCCGGACGCAGAAAAGCTTTCCCCCTATGAATGCGGATTTGACCCCTTAGGATCGGCCCGTCTACCTTTTTCGCTACGATTTTTCCTCATCGCAATCTTATTTCTACTATTTGACCTAGAAATTGCCCTTCTTCTGCCTCTGCCATGAGGAGACCAACTCTACAACCCCACTGGAACCTTCTTTTGAGCCACCCTGGTTTTGATCCTACTAACCCTTGGATTAATTTACGAATGATCCCAGGGCGGCCTAGAGTGGGCAGAATAGCGGGGTAGTCCAAAGTAAGACCCCTGATTTCGGCTCAGAGAATCGTGGTTAAAGTCCATGGCCCGCTTGGAATACTCGTACGAACCCACAAACCCCTAATTTCGAATCAGAGACCCACAACTCACTAAAACCCCGCCCGGCATAATAGCCTAGTATAAGGCCTCTAGTCCCGACTCAGAAAATTATGATTGAAACCCACGACTCGCCTAGGGCACAAAGACGGGGGTTAGTCAAAAAAAGACCTCTAGTTTCAACTCAGAGGACCATGGTTAATCCCATGACCCCTTTATGACGCCCACACATTTTACTTTCAGTACAGCTTTTGCCCTAGGATTAATAGGATTAGCCTTCCACCGCACTCACCTGCTCTCCGCCCTCTTATGCCTGGAAGGGATAATGCTATCCTTATTTATTGCACTGGCCCTCTGAGCACTGCAGTTCGAGTCAATCAGTTTTTCCGCAGCCCCGATACTTCTGCTGGCCTTCTCCGCCTGTGAAGCAAGCGCAGGCCTTGCACTTCTAGTAGCCACCGCCCGCACTCATGGTAACGACCGCCTACAAAACCTTAATCTATTACAATGTTAAAAGTACTAGTACCAACAATTATACTATTTCCAACAATTTGATTCACCTCCCCAAAGTGATTATGAGCAACTTCCGCCGCTCACGGCCTCTTAATTGCTTTTATTAGCCTCACCTGATTAAAATGAATGTCAGAAACCGGATGAGCCGTAGTCAGCCCCCATCTCGCCACAGACCCCCTGTCAACCCCCCTTCTAGTCCTAACATGCTGACTACTCCCATTAATGATTTTAGCAAGCCAAAACCACATTGGCCCGGAGCCCATCAACCGACAGCGCCTGTATATCTCCCTCCTAACCTCTCTGCAGGCCTTCTTAATCATGGCTTTCGGTGCTACAGAAATTATTATGTTCTACATTATATTTGAAGCCACTCTTATCCCCACCCTTATTATTATCACTCGCTGAGGAAACCAGGCCGAACGGCTAAACGCCGGCATCTATTTCCTTTTTTACACGCTGGCAGGCTCACTCCCCCTCTTAATCGCCCTTCTCCTGCTACAACAGTCAACAGGGACTTTATCAATACTAATTATTCAGTACGCCCAGCCGCTTGCACTAAACTCTTGAGGCGATAAGATCTGATGGGCAGGGTGTTTAATTGCATTCCTAGTGAAAATGCCCCTGTACGGCATCCACCTTTGACTACCCAAAGCACACGTAGAAGCCCCCGTTGCGGGCTCAATAGTTCTAGCAGCGGTCTTGCTTAAACTAGGAGGCTACGGAATAATACGAATAATAATTATATTGGACCCCCTCTCCAAAGAATTAGCATACCCCTTTATCATTCTTGCACTTTGAGGCATCGTTATAACAGGGTCAATTTGCCTTCGACAAACTGACCTAAAGGCACTCATCGCATACTCCTCTGTTAGCCACATAGGCCTTGTAGCAGGGGCAATTCTTATCCAAACCCCCTGAGGGTTTTCAGGGGCAATCACCCTTATGATCGCCCACGGACTAGTCTCCTCAATACTTTTCTGCCTAGCAAACACAGCTTATGAACGAACCCACAGCCGAACCATGATTCTAGCCCGTGGACTTCAAATAATCTTCCCCCTCACAGCAGTCTGATGGTTCGTTGCCAATCTGGCCAATCTGGCACTCCCCCCTCTCCCTAATTTAATAGGGGAATTGATAATTATCACAACCCTATTCAACTGGTCCCCAACAACTATTGCACTCACGGGACTAGGCACACTTATTACAGCAAGCTACTCCCTTTACATATTTATTATAACACAACGCGGCCCAGCACCCAACCACATCATCAAACTCACACCATTTCACACCCGAGAGCACCTATTGATAACGCTTCACTTCACCCCCGTCATCCTCCTTGTAACAAAACCCGAACTAATATGAGGGTGATGCTACTAGTAAGTATAATTTAACCAAAATGTTAGATTGTGATTCTAACAACAGGGGTTAAAACCCCCTTACTCACCAAGAAGGGATAAGATCAATAAGTACTGCTAATCCTTAAAACCATGGTTAAAATCCATGGCCTTCTTGCGCTTCCGAAGGAAAACAGCTCATCCACTGGTCTTAGGAACCAAAAACTCTTGGTGCAAATCCAAGCAGAAGCTGTGAACCCAACAACCCTAATTATGTCCTCCTCTCTTATTTTAATCCTATTAATCCTTGTGCTCCCTCTGTTATATACACTTAACCCTCAACCACGCACCCCAGAATGGGCAAACACCTACGTTAAAACCGCCGTTAGTACCTCATTTTTTATTAGCTTATTACCGCTCCTCCTGTTCTTAGACCAGGGCATAGAAAATATTATTACTAACTGACACTGGATAAATACACAAATATTTGATACAAACATTAGCTTTAAATTTGACTATTACTCCCTTATCTTCATCCCCATTGCCCTTTATGTTACCTGATCAATCTTAGAATTTGCACTGTGATACATGCACCTAGACCCAAACATAAACCGATTTTTTAAATATCTCCTAATATTCCTGGTAGCAATAATTACCTTAGTCACTGCAAATAATATATTTCAACTATTTATTGGCTGGGAGGGCGTAGGGATTATATCTTTCCTATTAATTGGCTGATGGTACGGACGAGCAGATGCCAACACAGCAGCCCTTCAAGCCATCATTTATAACCGCGTGGGGGACATTGGCCTAATTCTAACCATAGCCTGACTCGCAGTAAACCTCAACTCCTGAGAGATACAACAAATCTTTTCTTTGTCAAAAAACTTTGACATAACAATTCCCCTTATTGGGCTGATCCTTGCAGCAACTGGCAAATCAGCCCAGTTCGGGCTGCATCCATGACTTCCATCTGCCATGGAGGGCCCCACACCAGTCTCTGCCCTACTGCACTCTAGCACAATAGTCGTCGCAGGAATCTTCCTGCTGATTCGCCTGCACCCCCTCATAGAACACAATAAATTGGCCCTATCCCTATGCCTGTGCCTAGGAGCACTAACCACCATATTTACAGCCACCTGTGCTTTAACACAAAATGATATCAAAAAAATTGTAGCATTTTCAACATCCAGCCAGCTAGGCCTCATAATAGTTACCATTGGACTAAATCAACCGCAACTTGCATTTCTGCACATTTGTACACATGCATTCTTCAAAGCCATACTATTTTTATGCTCGGGCTCAATTATTCACAGCCTAGCCGACGAGCAAGACATCCGGAAAATGGGGGGCCTGCAGAACTTAATGCCCACAACTTCAACTTGCCTGACAATTGGGAGCCTAGCCCTCACAGGGGCCCCCTTTCTAGCCGGATTCTTCTCAAAAGACGCCATCATTGAGGCCCTTAACACCTCACACCTAAACGCCTGGGCCCTCACACTAACTCTAATTGCCACATCATTTACGGCTGCTTACAGCCTCCGGGTAGTCTTTTTCGTAACTATGGGCTCCCCCCGGTTCCTGCCCCTCCCCCCAATTAATGAAAATAACCCCCTAATTCTTAATCCCCTAAAACGACTTGCCTGAGGAAGTATCATTGCCGGACTTATCATTACGTCTAATCTTATGCCCATTAAGACACCCGTTTTAACAATACCCCTCATACTAAAAATTACAGCCCTAATGGTTACAATCATTGGATTTCTCACCGCCATGGAACTCACAACCTTAACTAATAAACAAATCAAAGTTACCCCAACAATAACTATTCACCACTTCTCAAATATGCTTGGATATTTTCCAACAATTATTCACCGTCTCCCCCCTAAAATTAATTTAATACTAGGCCAATCAATTGCCACCAAACTTGATCAAACATGATTTGAAGCCTCAGGACCTAAAGGCCTGGCCCTGGCCCAGATAGCAATAGCCCAAGCTACCAGTGACATTCAGCAAGGAATAATTAAGACCTATTTAACTATCTTTTTATTGACCATAGTGCTAGGAATTCTAGCATCCACTGCTTAGACCGCCCGAAGGGCCCCCCGACTTAACCCTCGGGTCAACTCTAGCACTACAAGCAAAGTCAAAAGAAGAACCCAAGCACAAATCACCAATATCGCACCCCCTAAAGAATATATTATTGCCACTCCACTAATATCCCCCCGTAACATAGAATCCTCCTTCAACGCATCAGCCATAACCCACGAACCCTCGTACCAACCCCCCCAGCACAGGCCCGCCGCCAGCACAATACCAACAAAATAAATTAAAACATACCCCAACACAGAACGAGTTCCTCAGGCCTCAGGGAAAGGCTCTGCGGCTAACGCCGCCGAATAAGCAAACACCACAAGTATTCCCCCAAGATAAATTAAAAATAACACTAATGATAAAAAAGAGCCCCCTGAGCCACCAGCCATCTCTCAGTACCAAACACCCGCCGCCACCACCAGACCCAAGGCAGCAAAATAGGGCGTAGGGTTGGAAGCAACTGCAATTAAGCCTAAAATTAACACCACTAATAATGAAAACATAACATAAATCATAATTCCTGCTCGAACTCTAATCGAGACTAATGATTTGAAGAACCATCGTTGTAATTCAACTACAAGAACAACTAATGGCAAGCCTACGAAAAACCCATCCACTAATTAAAATCGCCAATGATGCATTGGTTGACCTACCAACCCCCTCAAATATCTCCGTCTGATGAAACTTTGGGTCTCTACTAGGACTATGCTTAATTTCCCAAATCCTAACAGGCCTATTCTTGGCTATACACTACACCTCGGACATCTCAACCGCATTCTCCTCAGTTAACCACATTTGTCGAGACGTAAACTATGGCTGACTAATCCGTAATTTACATGCCAACGGTGCATCATTCTTCTTTATCTGTATCTACATGCACATCGCCCGTGGCCTTTACTACGGCTCCTACCTTTATAAAGAAACCTGAAATATTGGGGTTATTCTACTCCTACTCGTTATAATAACCGCTTTCGTAGGCTACGTACTACCCTGAGGGCAGATGTCATTTTGAGGGGCCACCGTCATCACCAATCTACTCTCAGCAGTACCCTACATGGGAGACGCCCTAGTTCAATGGATCTGAGGCGGGTTTTCAGTAGATAACGCGACACTCACCCGATTTTTCGCCTTCCACTTCCTTTTCCCGTTCGTGATCGCAGCAGCAACTATTCTTCACCTTCTCTTTCTCCACGAAACAGGATCCAACAACCCCGCCGGCCTAAACTCTGATGCAGATAAAATTTCCTTCCACCCATACTTCTCCTACAAAGACCTACTAGGATTTGTCCTCATGCTAATGGCCTTGACATCTCTAGCATTATTTTCACCCAACCTATTAGGTGACCCAGAAAATTTTACCCCCGCCAACCCCCTTGTTACTCCCCCCCATATCAAGCCCGAGTGGTATTTTCTATTTGCCTACGCCATCTTACGATCCATCCCAAACAAACTAGGGGGAGTCCTTGCATTACTATTTTCTATCCTAGTACTAATAGTAGTGCCAATTTTACATACCTCAAAGCAACGCGGACTAACCTTCCGCCCAATCGCCCAATTCTTATTTTGAACTTTAGTGGCAGATATAATTATTTTAACATGAATCGGGGGAATACCTGTAGAACACCCATATATTATTATTGGTCAGATTGCATCAGTATTGTACTTTACACTTTTCCTTGTCCTGACACCACTAGCTGGGTGACTAGAGAATAAGGCATTAAAATGAGCTTGCACTGGTAGCTTAGTCCTAAAAGCATCGGTCTTGTAATCCGGAGACGGAGGGTTAGGCCCCCTCCCAGTGCCCAGAAAAAGGAGATTCTAACTCCCGCCGCCGGCTCCCAAGGCCAGAATTCTAAACTAAACTATCTTCTGACGGAGGCCGAATATATATGCACACCCAAGAAGTATGTACATATATATGTATTATCACCATTCATTTATTTTAACCTTAAAGCAAGTACTAACCTTTTTATTATATTAGACAAAATATTTAAACTCCATTAAAATTTATTTTAAATGCCATCAGATGGCGTATCTAACTGAAAGTCCACGTCCAATGTTTCTCTATGAATAACTCAACTAACATTTAAAGAGTGCATTTTAATGTAATGAGAGACCACCTATTTAATGTTATAATTGCATATCATGCATGATGGAATCAGGGACACAAACAGTGGGGGTGGCCCAACTGAATTATTACTTGTATCTTGTTAAACATCTCATGGACAGTCGGTGTAGACCCACCCTTCACATCTCCTCCTTGCATCCGGCTACTTGTGTAGTTCATATTACTCGTTACCCAACATGCCGAGCATTCTTTTATATGCATAGGGTTTTCTTTTTTAGGTCTCCTTTCATCTTGCATTTCAGAGTGCAGGCCTAATACAAATATCAAGGTTGTTCATTCTCTTATGAAATAGACAAAGTAAGTCAATTATTAAATGACATAACTCAAGAATAACATACTTGTATTTCACGTGCATAACATATATATCCTTATTCAACTACTCCTTTATATATGCCCCCCTTCTGGCTTACGCGCGACAAACCCCCCTACCCCCTACGCTCAGGAATTCCTGCTATCCTCGTCAGACCCCTAAACCAGGGAGGACTCAAGAACGTGTCGATTAACGAGGTGGGCTAGGTTAATCACCGGGATAATTTTTATATATATACATGCATATTGCATTTTCTGTCAATTTTTTCATAACCCAAAAAACTCGATTAAAACTTGCAAAAAACTTCTCAATGCTAAAAATTTAAACAAAAAAAT